TCGAATTGAAAAAGATCGTATATAATGAAATGATACTCTGGGGTCTCACAAAAGAGAATGATTTCTTTCAATTGACTATTCATCTATTGTATTTTCATGTAAATAGGGGCAAGAGAGCTCTATGAAAAACTGGTGGTTCAATTCGATGTTATCTAAGGGTAAGGGGGAATTCGAATACAGGTGTGGGTTAAGTAAATCAATGGATAGTCTTGGTTCTATTAAAAATACCAGTGTAAGCGAGGACTCGGCTAGAAATGATAAGGATAAAAACATTCCTAGTTGGAGTGACAGTTCGAGTTCCAGTAATGTTGATCATTTGGTTGGTCTCAGGGACATTCGGAATTTCATCACGGATGACACTTTTTTTGTTAAGGATAGTAATAGGGACAGTTATTCCATATATTTTGATATTGAAAATCCAATTTTGGAGATTGACAATGATCCTTCTTTTCTGAGTGAACTAGAAAGTTCTTTTTATAGTTTTCGTAATTATAGGAATAATGGATCTAAAAGTGATGATCCCGACTATGATCGTTACATGTATGATACTAAATCGAGTTGGAATAATCACATTCATAATTGCGTTGACTCTTATCTTCATTCTCAAATCTGTATTTTTAGTCACATTTTAAGTAGTAGTGACTATTACAGTGACAGTTACATTTATAATTTCATTTGTGGTGAAAGTGTAAATAGTAGTGAAAGCGAAAGTTCCAATATAAAAACTAGCACGAATGGTAGTGATTTAACTATAAGAGAAAGTTCTAATGATCTCGATGTAACTCAAAAATACAGGCATTTGTGGGTTCAATGCGAAAATTGTTATGGATTAAATTATAAGAAATTTCTTAAGTCAAAAATGCATATTTGTGAACAATGCGGATATCATTTGAAAATGAGTAGTTCAGATAGAATCGAACTTTCGGTTGATCCAGGTACTTGGGATCCGATGGATGACGACATGGTCTCTGTGGATCCCATTGAATTTCATTCCGAAGAGGAACCTTATCAAAATCGTATTGATTCTTATCAAAGAAAGACAGGATTAACGGAGGCTGTTCAAACAGGTACAGGGCAACTAAACGGGATTCCCATCGCAATTGGGGTTATGGATTTTCAGTTTATGGGGGGTAGTATGGGATCCGTAGTAGGCGAGAAAATCACCCGTTTGATCGAGTATGCTGCCAATAAATTTTTACCTCTTGTTCTGGTGTGTGCTTCCGGAGGAGCACGCATGCAAGAAGGAAGTTTGAGCTTGATGCAAATGGCTAAAATATCTTCCGTTTTATATGATTATCAATCAAATAAAAAGTTATTCTATGTATCAATTCTTACATCTCCTACTACTGGTGGAGTGACAGCTAGTTTTGGTATGTTGGGGGATATCATTATTGCTGAACCTAATGCCTATATTGCATTTGCGGGTAAAAGAGTAATTGAACAAACATTAAAGAAGACAGTACCTGAAGGTTCACAAGGGGCTGAATATTTATTCCATAAGGGCTTATTCGATCCAATCGTACCACGTAATCTTTTAAAAGGCGTTCTGAGTGAGTTATTTCAGTTCCACGCCTTTTTTCCTTTGAATCAAAATTAACTCAAGTAGAGTTCTTACATTAAAGTTTTTTTTGTGGCGAATAATTAGTTAGTTAGTTTATCAGAATCAAAATAAAACAAAACCCGAAGAATTTATTTTTCTTTGATGACATAAGATTTTATTGTAGAAAGAATCATGCGGATAATTATTTTTTTTTTACCGATATTACGGATTAGTAATCAGTAAACCTCTCTCAACAAAACAACATAAAAAGAGAATTCTTCCTTAGAATTAGGAGGCAAGAAGGCAAATAAAACGAATTTCATGTTCCCCTCTTGCGTATGTATATATAATTCAAATAGAGAAAATATAGAATCTTGCACCTTTCTATATCTCCCAACAAGTCCCATTTTCCCTAAGAATCCCTGCGGTTGGATCGGATTCTAACGAATCGTTCGGGAATTTGTAAGAAACTTTTTTTTGATTTTTTTGATTAAAAAAGCAATTAGATATTCAAAAAGAAATTAGAAGCTAAGAACAACCGAAGAAGAAAAATAAAATAAGTAAGAATAATAAAGAAAATGGATTATCATACAGATATTTCATGGAGAAAGATGCGTTTATTTAGTTCTATATTCCTTGCACTTAGTATAGATACTCATTTAGTATACTTATATACGAATTAGAATATGATACGAATTAGAATATGATACGAATTAGAATATGATACGAATTAGAATATGAATTCTAATTATTATAGGATATCTTTATACCAATAAGAGGTACAAATATTAAATCGAGGTACCCTTTCTATGACAATTCTCAACAACTTTCCCTCTATTTTGGTGCCTTTAGTGGGCCTAGTATTTCCGGCAATTGCAATGGCTTCTTTATTTCTTCATGTTCAAAGAAATAAGATTTTTTAAATCCGATGGGGCCAAATGCCATCTAGTTTTTTTTTCAAGACTTAACGAACACAGATATCAATTTAGTAGAATATTGTAGAAGACTAACAGGTGGCTTTCTCCAAACAGAAACGAAAGAGCTTTTATGCATGCGTAAACATGATATATAGGTAAATGAATTCTAGCTATTTTCAACAATAGGCGAGATCCGAGCTCATGTCTGCGATGAAAGTCAATGTATCTATATATATATAGCTATCTATAGGGAATCATATGAACGGGATGCTCTTATTTTATTATATCTAACCAATTCGATAAATTACTGCTAAAAGTTCACATCAGAATAGTACTAGTTGATGAGAGTTATTTCGGAAACAAAAAAAATAAAGTCAAATTGATTTTGGTTATTCCCTCAATTCCAATAAAATGCAGCTGGATCTAGTATGTATGAGTTGGCGATCAGAATATATATGGATAGAATTTCTAGCAGGATCTCGCAAAACAAGTAATTTCTGCTGGGCCTTTATCCTTTTTTTAGGTTCATTAGGATTCTTATTGGTTGGAATTTCTAGTTATCTTGATAGGAATTTGATAGCTTTATTTCCATCTCAGCAAATCAATTTTTTCCCACAAGGGATTGTGATGTCTTTCTATGGGATCGCGGGTCTCTTTATTAGTTCCTATTTGGGGTGCACAATTACATGGAATGTAGGTAGCGGTTATGATCGATTTGATAGAAAAGAAGGAATAGTGTGTATTTTTCGTTGGGGATTTCCTGGAAAAAATCGCCGCATCTTTCTACGATTCCTTATGAAAGATATTCAGTCCATCAGAATAGAAGTTAAAGAGGGTATTTATGCTCGTCGTGTCCTTTATATAGAAATCAGAGGCTTGGGGGCCATTCCCTTGAATCGTACTGACGAGAATTTGACTCCACGAGAAATTGAGCAAAAGGCTGCGGAATTGGCCTATTTCTTGCGTGTACCAATTGAAGGATTTTGAAAAATGAACTGAAGAATAAATGCTTTCTTAGCAGGAGAAAAAGCCCAAGAATCCTCTTTTTTCTATAGCATAACTTACTTAATTGAAGTTTCTTCAGAACGCCCGGTTGGACCAAAGCAAGGCAAATGTGTACGGAACAGCCATATTATGCTCTGGGGCCGGGGAGCCCGCGAAAAATTTTTTCGAAATATTTGATATTTTCCTTTTTATTTTAATAGAAAAATAGAAAGGAACGGAAGTTCTTTCATTTCGAAATCCGCATAATATTCATTATTTGAACATTCATCGAAAGGGGGAATTGCTTCGAATATTTGATCAATTGAGATATCTGGAAACAATATTTTTTGATTATTTCTTCATTCGAATTCGAAGTGGATTCTTCTTCTATTTCGGTATTTTTTCTACACTAGATTCAAGGACTAACCGCTGAATCACAACTAAAAAACATAAACTAGCTTCATAGGCGCGATACCTTGTAATAGAACTCATGCTTGATAGAAACATTAGATCGCATCGAATCTACGAATGAGGTGGGTTCATTAACAATTCACAGATGAAAAAATGACAAAAAAGAACGCATCCATTCCCCTTCGATATCTTTCATCTATAGTATTTTTAGTCTTTTTGCCCTGGTGGATCTCTCTCTCATTTAATAAAAGTCTGGAATCATGGGTTACTAATTGGTGGAATACTAGGCAATCCGAAACTTTTTTGACTGATATTCAAGAAAAGAGTATTCTCGAAAAATTCATAGAATTAGAAGAATTATTCCTCTTGGACGAAACGATAAAGGAATTTCCGGAAAGACATCTCGAAAAGCTTCGTATAGGGCTTCAGAAAGAAACAATCCAATTGATCAAGATGCACGATGAGGATCATATCCATACGATTTTGCACTTCTCGACAAATACAATCGGTTTCGTTATTCTAAGTGGTTATTCTATTCTGGGTAATGAAGAACTTGTTATTCTTAACTCTTGGGTTCAAGAATTCCTATATAATTTAAGCGACACAATAAAAGCCTTTTCGATTCTTTTAGTAACTGATTTATGTATCGGATTCCATTCGCCCCACGGTTGGGAACTAATGATTGGCTATGTCTACAACGATTTTGGATTTGCTCATAATGATCAAATCATATCTGGTCTTGTTTCCACTTTTCCAGTCATTCTAGATACAATTTTTAAATATTGGATTTTCCGTTATTTAAATCGTGTATCTCCGTCACTTGTAGTGATTTATCATTCAATGAATGACTGAAAAACGATTCACTAATCCAATTATAATCTTTCTGACTTTGTACATAAGCAAAGCATTCAAAGTCGTACTTACCTTACTTTTTCTACCCATCGAGGGGATTCCTCCCAGATTCCAGTAATCCTATATTCCAGTAAAATTATTTCAGTAAATAGCAGAATCGCGGATAGGGAACTATATTAGCGACCTACCTAATTTTATTGTAGAAATTTTCGGGATCAACGATTGAACCATGCAAATTAGAAATACCTTTTCTTCGCTAAAGGAAGAGATTACTCGATTCATTTCCGTATCGCTCA